TTTGTTGATTTCGAATCTTTTATTTTTATTTTTAATAATGTAAAGTCAAATAGAAATGTTTGCCGATTCAAAAGAAAATTTATCACTGGTATTACTATGCTATAACTTATTAGAGTGAGAACTTATGCTAATTCATTCATTTTTAGAATTATACGCTTTCTTGCTTTTTGATATTACAAATATCAACAGTATCACTATTTTCTCTTAAAATATGAATACTCCCACGAGAGTTTTAGGATAAAAGCCCCTTATCGGATTTGAACCGATGACTTACGCCTTACCATGGCGTTACTCTACCACTGAGTTAAAAAGGCCTCTTTCATTTTATTCCTTAAAAAACCACTATGAGTTTAGTGAATATAAATAGATTGAATTATAACATATTTATAGATATATATTTTATATATTTTCATAATGGCTTATTCCCCAACGAAAAATTGGATTTACAGCAATTTTATTTACCTAGTGCATTATATTATAGGGTAACCTAGTAAATATAGGGCAAATAAAAAAGGTCTTTGACATTGGATTAATACATGTACCTACTAATTCAACATGGATTCGAGATATTTTATTGAGTCGTTGATGGAGAGATTCGATGAACAAAATTCTTAGAAAAAAGTCCAAATCATAAATATAAATTCTAAAATATAAATTCTAAAATATAAATTCTAAATCGAAATTATAGTAGATAATAAAAAATAGATTTATATAGAATAGCGATTCTAATGAATGATTCAGGAATAGACAAAAAATTCTATGGAATCATGAAAGACGAAAAAATACTTCGGATCTAGTCAGACCATATCATTCTATTGTGTATATTGACAATTTCAAAAAACTGCTCATACTATGAGCATAGTGTGCTGGTGGTCGGGCAAATATGCCCCCATCGTCTAGTGGTTCAGGACATCTCTCTTTCAAGGAGGCAGCGGGGATTCGACTTCCCCTGGGGGTAAGGTATTACGAAAGGAAAAATTGATCAGGGATTCTCAGTAAGCCCAGAACAGAATTGATTCTTCCTGGGTCGATGCCCGAGCGGTTAATGGGGACGGACTGTAAATTCGTTGGCAATATGTCTACGCTGGTTCAAATCCAGCTCGGCCCAATAATTCGCTAATCCACACACATGAAATGATATAACCCCTTTGTTCTCCAGAAATGCCCGATACGAAAGAAAAAAAAAAAGGAAAATGGTTGTCCCACCCGCTATTTTTTGTTTGGCTCTTTTCTTTTCCTTTTTTCAAAAAAATTATGATCTTGCTGATGATCTAGATTCATATCATGATCTGTAAGTATAAAGTCTAAGAAAAAAAAAAAAGAGTTTTTTTCTTTCCATTCCTTTACTTTATGATTTTTTTCATTGAAAGAACGATTATCAATCGATTTGGAAATAGGTAAAGGATTACGAGTAATCCTTGCTGTTCGCATTAAAAAGCATTGATATATATTACTCACGTCTCTGTTACAAGACGACAATTCTAATCTAAATTCTAAATAGAAAGTCTTTGAGTGAAATCATAAGACTATGTATACCGTATACTTTATTTCCCTGGGATTGTAGTTCAATCGGTCAGAGCACCGCCCTGTCAAGGCGGAAGCTGCGGGTTCGAGCCCCGTCAGTCCCGACGGATCAAAATGTAATACAAAAAAAAAAAAAAAAATACATAAATTTCTCTCTCCTTTTTCTGTAAAATGTAAAAAGAGGACAAATAGCATAATGTCATTGTCATTCCCAAGGGATCCTTCTTCATTTTTCTATTTTTTTTTTTTTTTTTTTTTTTTTTGCTTCTATCCTTTGTTTGTAACCGATGTAAGCGTAAAGGCGTTTAGATGAGACTTCATCAGATGAGAAAGCAGTCGTTTAGAGAAAAGAAAGAATGGAAAAAGTGATAAATAAAAAAGAAAGTCAAGAAATTTTTGATTCGGTATGGATAAAGGATCTTCCTATGTTATACTATTTAATTCTCGACGATGAATCGATTTGATAGTTCAGATATTGTTATTCATGATATTTAATTTACAGGCGAAAGAGTTATCATCTCTATGGGATTAAATCCCGAGTTATTGCGAAGTAAAGAAAAATCAAATAAATAGTGAGATTATGGAAGTCAATATTCTCGCATTTATTGCTACTGCACTGTTCATTCTAGTTCCTACTGCCTTTTTGCTTATAATATACGTAAAAACGATCAGTCAAAGTCAGGGCGATAAAGTTGAATGAAACTTGACTTCTTAATTCTTGTCAATGATTAATGATTGAAGAAACAAAATGAAAAATGAAAAGCATTCCAATTTCGTGTCTTAAATGAAATGAGCGGACTAGAATCAACAGTATTCTATGAGATACGATAGTATGAGTATGGTAGAAAGATTCCTATTTCTTTCTACCATACCTCTCTATTATATTATTGTTATGCAGTGTATTTGTACTGGATAACGATGTAGGCGGCTTAATAGAGATCAATCTACAATCTAAATACGTATTTTCCTACATGTATATATGAATTATCGAGATGCATTCACTTAATTGAATATTTAATAACCGAACCGCTTTCTTTTCTCTTTAAACAAGGGGGAAACAGAACAAATAAAAAGGCAAATAGAAAGGTTAAAAAGGTTTACACTCTTCCGCATTGTCTAGATCTGTAACACTGTTAAGAGCGGGGCTTATCAAAATAGAAATTTATAGAAATTTTAGGAAGAATTTGGTTAGAAACGGATTTCCAATCATTTGTATTCATTCCTTATTTGTTTGATTGAAATGATATTATTCGTATTTTTTTGATTATTCATATATAGAATAGAAGTCATATATATATATATGAATATATGAAATAATTATATAAAGTTCTTATTCATATTTCATAATTTCATATATAGGATTATTGTTATTCAATATATATTTGATTATTCATAGACTACATTACTCTACTAGAATTCAATATAATATGGAAATGCAGATAATTTTATCTAAAATAAAATTAATAATAAATAAGAAGAGTGAAATCTTTGCCAAACAATTTATAAAACAATTGATGCAGTTTGATTCCTCAGTTCAATTCGTAGTACCTCGACTCTAGAGTCCACTTCTTCCCCATACTACGAGTGAAAGGGAAAATGTAAAGACTACCATTAAAGCAGCCCAAGCGAGACTTACTATATCCATGTTAATTCTATCCCCTATCTCTATGAATATGAAGGAATTATTCCATTATTATTCACTAATAATAGTCGAATTATTGGCACAGAGTCAAAAAAGGATTTTGCTACATACCATTGATGAAACGATCTAATAAATCCAATTCAATTCTAATAAGTTAGTATATGATTTGTAGTAGAATCGGTAAAGATTAAGTACAAGCAAAATAAGCAGCGACGCTTTTGGAAGTATCAAGAAAATTTTTCTAACATGTAGGAACAATAACATGTTTTGTTGTGCTTCATTAACTCAAACGTCTAAAAAAGATAGAATCAAGATGGATCGCTATTTATTACATACCCCTATTTTTTTCCATTTGATCGGATCTGTACCTTACCTTCTCTCCATTCTCTATGTAAAACAATCGTAAGACAGTCTAGTCAAGAACGGAATAGGAATTCCCTAAAAGAACTTAGTTTTTTTTATTTTAGATAAAAAATATAAAAGTAAATAGATAAAAAATATAAAAGTAAAAAAGGCCAATTAATCCATTCAATCAATCTAATTAGTATTGATTGATTGAATGCCCCAGTACTCAGAGATTTTTATGAGTCTGTAGACAAAGTACCTTACGCCGTTTCTGCAATTACTAATTAACTTCCTCTTGAGTATTCACTCTACTTTAAGATCCAATCAGTAGACATTACATTAGTAATGTAAGGGCTATCAGATTAAGGTTTATCAATTCCCCACTACTAGAAACTTGCAAACTTGCCTTGAATCCGAGACGAAAGGATTTACAGCACTTTAGAGGAAAGAACTTTCAGATGTTTAGAATCAAGCAAGTATCAAGAATCCTTTTCTTCCGTTAGGATTACGTTGAGGACAAATTTGGCAAGTTAAATCAGCAAAACAATAGGGGTATTTCGAAGCTTTTGTTGATCAGGCGACACCCGGATTTGAACTGGGGAAAAAGGATTTGCAGTCCCCCGCCTTACCGCTCGGCCATGCCGCCAAGACGATACAAAATAGCTGAAAATATCCCCCCCTTTTCTTTTTAGATTGAGTTGAGAAATAAAAAGTGGCTTTTCAGTCACAAAAGAAAAAATTCAGGACAAATCGGGACCATTAACTATGTGACTGTGAATTCATGAACGATTCTCGGATTTTAATCTACAATTTATAAAATTGTCTTTCCCTAATGATATAAGAAATCCAAATTAATACATAACTAATCAAGATTCAAAAAAAAAAAAAAGTCTTCTCGGTTATAGTTATATTAATATTATAATAGCAATTCTGCATATATGTAAACCCCAGAACCTAAATTGTTTTACAGATATCTAATCAAATATCTTAACTGTTCTGTATATGATTTTTGTCTATAGAAAATAGTAACTTTCATAGAACACGACATAGGCTGTCCCGAATAGAAATTCAATAAAGGAGGAGATATGGATAGATAGCTAGAGTCATATCTGAACATGTTTAATAAATACAAGTCTTCTTACGCACTTAAATCATATTATATGAATTAGACTCAAAAATTAGGTAAAAGCGTCTCCTTTATATTATATGCGAATCTTTTGTTTAACTGAATCGATGAAAAATGAAATATTAATCAACTTTTTCGTTTTTCTGATTATTATGTCTTTCTCTCATCAAACAGACCAAATTCGGAATACGTTTATTTTGCTGGTATCTAATCGGATTGTAATATGTAATATCATAATAGTGGTAAAAATGAAATAATAGTGGTAAAAATGAAATAACTTTTGATATTTTATACAAAGCTAAAACTCCATAAAATAAGTCTAAGTTAAGTCAAATTTTGAATTTTCTTTCCATTTGTGTATCT